ACGATTTGTGTCAATGGATTAGTTCGATCCAAAACTTGAGATAATGGGTGTAATCCGAAAAAGGATTCATAAGTAGTTGTTAACGGAGTTGAAGTTACCAAATTCTGAGGAGTAGGTATCAATTTATGCCTAATTGCTCCGGAGATAGTTCCCTTAACTACATTTTCTAAACGAGCCAGAGCCAACCCGAGCTGGTCTTGTAAAAGATCCGCTACAGAGCGAATACGTTTATTTTTCAAATGATTCATATCATCAAGTGTACCCATTCCAAATTTCATCCCAATCAAATGATCGGCAGCTGCTAATATATCTCGTGGTAATAAAAATATATTGTTCTGAGGTATATTAAGATTCAGTCTCCAATTAATATTTCGGCGACCAATCCTTCCTAATTCACACCTTTGGTGAAAGAATTTTTTTTGTAATTCCTTACATAAGGATTCAGAAAATATTGGATCCCCACCTACACAAGAAAATTGTTGATAAAACTCCAAAATAGCATTTTCTTTTGACCCAATTTTTTTTTTCTCCTTATCGGTCAAGAAAGATAAGAAAATTTCAGGGTAGCAAACATTCTCTAGAATTTCTCGTAGATTCAAACCCATAGCTGATGATAGAACTAGAATAGATATTTTTTGTTTCCTACTCACCCGAGCCCATATTCTTGCTTTTTTATCAATCTCTAATTCTAACCTGCCTCCCCAATCTGATATTATGGTGCCGGTATAGACCGAAATCCCGTTATGATCCAATTCTGACTGGTAATAGATACCGGGACTTTGCAATATTTGGTTGATCACAATTCTGTATATTCCGTTTACTATAAAAGTTCCAAGGGAATTCATTAAAGGAATGTTTCCAATAAAAATTCGTTGTTCTTGCATATTCCTACTGGTTTTCCAAATTAATCCCGCGGATACATATAATTCAGAAGAATATGTAAGTGATTCATAGACAGCATCTCGTTCTTTTATCAGAGGTTCTACCAATTGATAAGTTTCCACAAATAATTGAAATTCAATTTCGTGATCTATATCTTCAATTTTTGGAAACTTAGAAAGTTCTTCTATTAAACCCTGATCAATAAACCGATAAAACCCTTCAAATTGTATCTGATTCAATCCGGGTATTGTAGATGTTCCCTCTTTTTCATCCCCAAGCATTTTTTTTGAATTTCCCATTTATCCGTTTATTGAAAAAATCCCATCCCATCTCTCATTCTTCACCGAATCATATCCATAGAATTCGATCTAGTAATAATGGAATTTCTATTCTGTTTACTGAATCACATGAAATTTTATCCAACTCCAAGATATATGGAATGTATGAAATACGTATGAACGGAGACTAGATTCAATTGGAATTTTTTATAAGAAATAGATCCAAATGGAACAGAATTGAGAAATACCACTGGAGCTTACGGAGTTTTGTAAAAACTAGAAAAAAAGTAATTTCATTTTCACCTATGATATTACATATTCCAATTCGATTGCATAGCATAAAAAATTTATTCATCATTGGATCTGTTCGAGCAGATAAACATATAATAAATAGAAAACTTTTTTTTTAACCACTTTACTTTTTCATGTATTTTTATTTCATTGTTCAAAAAATATTTGCAGAAAAGAGGTTTATTTTTCCCTATTTTGAATAGAATAGTTAGAATATCAGTAAATTGAAGTAGGTAAGAAAACTTGTGTTTTTTTATTTATTAATTTTTTTAATATTAAAATAAAAAAGAATGCACAGATATATATATGTCTCTTTTTCTTCTTTTATTGTGGTACAGTTCTATTTGGGACAGCACATGCTATGCTCTATCAAAAAGGAAATGTTCTCTTCAAGGGAAAAATTGAAATATAAAAATTTATTGATAATTACTCCTCAAAAGCGTCCCTAGAGAGATAAAATACCCCATTATAGAGCTATAGCTATATAACACAACGTAACGTATGTTCTGCTTCTGGGGTTTACATATACTCATCATTACTGTTATAATTGAAATTGAAGAAGATTTCTTTTTAATTGAAAAAAACTCAATATATATTAGTTATAAATGCATTTCTAATGATTTTCTTAATATTATTAGAAATAAAAAATGTAGATTTGAATTTGAATTCAAAAATGGTCATGAATTTATAGTCAATAGTTAATGGTTCCGATTTGTACTCGATTCTATATTTTGTGACTGAAAATCTATATATATTTTTTTTCGAAGTTGAAAAAAAAAAGAAAATTGGAATCTAGTTTCTATCGTTTTGGCGGCATGGCCGAGTGGTAAGGCGGGGGACTGCAAATCCTTTTTCCCCAGTTCAAATCCGGGTGCCGCCTCAACAACAGACTTAAAATAAAAAACGATAAAAGAAAGAAAAAGTCCTCTTCTTTCTACATGTAAGTCAGATTCCTTGGATAGTTCGAAAAATGTCCGTTTGCTTGTGTTTACATCTTGTCGATTCTACTAGAAATTCTATAATAAGAATAACTCATTATAAGATAAGTG